GTATAGACGTTGTGGTGGGCGGACGCTAAGGTGGAATAAACCCGCTAATATACCCAAAGTCCCTGCTGCAATATGATGAGAAGCTATTCCTCCTGGAACAAAAGGATCAAAACCTTCCACGCCCCACGATGGATTTACAGGTTGGACTTTTCCGGTTAGTCCATAAGGATCGGACACCCATATTCCAGGACCGTACAAGCCTGTTACATGAAATGCACCAAAACCAAAGCAAGCCACCCCTGAAAGAAATAAATGAATTCCAAAGATCTTGGGCAAATCCAAAGAGGGTTTTCCTGTACGTTCATCGGTAAATATTTCTAGATCCCAATATACCCAATGCCAGATAGCTGCCAAAAAGCATAAGCCGGAAAAAACAATATGTGCTCCAGCTACACCTTCGTAACTCCAAATACCTGGATTCGTTACAGTCCCTCCTGTGATACTCCAACCGCCCCATGAATTGGTTATTCCCAAACGAGTCATGAAAGGTATAACGAACATGCCCTGTCTCCACATTGGATCAAGAACAGGATCAGAGGGATCAAAAACTGCTAATTCATACAGAGCCATCGAACCGGCCCAACCAGCAACCAGAGCTGTATGCATTATATGAACAGAAATCAACCTACCAGGATCATTCAATACAACGGTATGAACACGATACCAAGGTAAACCCATGAAAAATACCCCTTTCTAAAAAAATAGACACTACGTAACTTTATTGCATTGGAATATACTATGACTATCCTATGGACCTCCCCTGTTCCGTGTATTTTTTTAGAACATGGGTGGATATTTGTTCTATTATGTTGGTAATAACGAAACAATTCTGTTCGTAGGAACAAAGAGAAGCAAATTTATTCTATACTCGATAAGTACCAATACGCAATGGGCAGTTTATACCAAGAAAATATGTCCATATTTATTCATTATTATAAGGTCGTATTCGTAATAATTTGACTTTATTCAGCCTGTCTTTTTTTATGAATTTTTCTAATCTATAAATCTATAGATAAAATAAAAGAAAATATTATAAAGATAATCAAACCTTATTTTTACGTTTCCACATCAAAGTGAAATATAGTACTTAGTTCTTTTTCCTTCAACTAATGCCTATTGGTGTTCCAAAAGTACCTTTCCGACTTCCTGGAGAGGACGATGCATCTTGGATTGACGTATAGTGCGACTTGTCAGATCTATTGGGTCATATGGAATTTCCCCATTCTCTCCCTCAATCGAGATATCCTCTGGTTCGCCCAAGAAAGCTGAATTGAATCATCGAAAATTTGGAGCGCGAACTTGATACTTTAATTAGATCCATTTTGTTTGGGGGTATTCATCTTATTATACTATTCTAAATTAGATTAGAATAATTTATGGTTGGCTTGGTTGAACTAAAAATGAAGTATCCAGGCTCCGTTTAGAAAAAACCCAATCTTGTAAGATTTCTATGATTCCTATATTCTTATTTGTTTAATAAATACTTGGTGGAAGATATGAAAAAAATTGAAAAAAGAGAAAGTCATAACAAAAATAAATGGTAAGGGGGCATTTGTTCTATATGTGCAAATCCAAATCGGGCAGATCTTTACCCGGAGTAGAGCATAAACCTAAAAAGATGAAAGAGACCCGTTCAGGAACAAGAAAATACCATCGTGATTCGCATTAAATCTCGATGAAAGAATACATCAATGAGAAGTTAATTCGAGAAGTTTAGTGACTTCTTTCTATTATAAGTATAAGAAAAAGGAGTCAAAACAAGTCTTTATTGAGAAATCGAATAAAAGGTCCTTTCCTTAGAAGCCAGAAAAATCTGCTATAGCTATAAAAAAGAATGAGGACTGGAATCTATACATTGATTCTTTTTTTTTTTCGAAATTTTTTGAACCGTATGCATCAAAAGGTGCATGTACGGTTCCTAACGGATACAGCTTTACCCTAATCAACCGACTTTATCGAGAAAGATTACTTTTTTTAGGCCAAGGGGTTGATAGCGAGATCTCGAATCAACTTATCGGTCTTATGGTATATCTTAGTATCGAGGACGATACCAAAGATATTTATTTGTTTATAAACTCTCCTGGGGGGTGGGTAATACCTGGAATAGCTATTTACGATACTATGCAATTTGTACGACCAGATGTCCATACAGTATGCATGGGGTTAGCTGCCTCCATGGGATCTTTTCTCCTGGTCGGAGGAGAAATTACCAAACGTCTAGCATTCCCTCACGCTTGGCGCCAATGAGGTTTTTATTTGAAAGAAAAAAGAAGACTATGCCTTCGCCATATGAATATTAAGTAACAATAGCATGGCACTTCGAATTCGATATGAGAATTTTTTTTTTCAAAACGTTAGATTATGTATCGAGAGAGTAGTATGAGATAAAAAAGATTTCCGATTTTCTCTTATCTATCGGGAGTCCAGTTCAGCGTCACAAACTTTTTTTGTTTTCACACCGGGAGACTCTTAACAAAATTTTTGTTATGAAAGAGCGCGAAAAACAAGATATTGAATCAAAAAGAAACTTTGGGATTGCTGAATCACAGACAACAAAATAAATATATACAGCAACGGAGCCGTCATAGTATTTTGGAAATCCTCTCAAAGGAAGGATGGCTTTTTGATCATTTACCTACATTTACCTATCTGCCCCAAGTCTGATAGATTTTCTTTCTTCAAGGGTAAGGGTCAATTTTATTGTAGAGCCGTATGCAATGCACAAATTATGCCTGTACGGTTGTTCAATTCTATCTTTTTTTATTATTCTTATTTTTCTTTTCTCTTCGCTTCATCATGTGAGATAAAGAAACCTTTTATTATGATCATCAGGGTAATGATCCATCAACCTGCTAGTGGTTTTTATGAGACACAAGTGGGAGAATTTATCTTGGAAGCGGAAGAACTGCTGAAACTGCGTGAAACCATCACAAGGGTTTATGTACAAAGAACGGGTAAACCATTATGGGTTGTATCCGAAGACATGGAAAGAGATGTTTTTATGTCAGCAACAGAAGCACAAGCTTATGGAATTATTGATCTTGTAGCAGTTGAATGAAAATAATGTAACATACATGGATTTCACGCAAATCCATGCATGAAATTTAATCTCCGAGGTTCTTAATTCTTTTAAATATAAGTAATTCATAATCAAATCATCCGGTTAGGATTAATCTAAACCAGCCCATTCATTATGTATATGATTCAACATGCCAACGATTAAACAACTTATTAGAAATACAAGACAGCCAATAAAAAATGTCACCAAATCCCCTGCGCTTCGGGGATGCCCTCAGCGCCGAGGAACATGTACTAGGGTGTATGTGCGACTCGTTTAGATCGTGAGCTGGCACAAAAAAAGAAAACTACTTTTACAGTATCAAGGATCAGTACCGCTGAATAGGATAGAATGGAAGAAGGAATTTCATCCACTATATAAAAAATAAAATATAAAAAAATCTATCATATCTCTTCATTGTGTATGAAATTTATGGTTTTCGTTGGTGCAAATCCAATCACCTCAATTCTCCATTGATAGCAAACGGTTATCCATTAAGCGGAAGAAATCTTATTTTAAAAACAAAAAGATTAGGTCCCCACTTTGGCAAGAACGGACTAACAGGGTCAGCTACCCAGCTAACTTTCATAATTAAATACCGTTACTGTATAGGTAGATCTCATTGTGAAAGACCTATTACTTTACTGGATAATTCATGGGTAGAGCCAAAGAGTGGGAACTATACAAGTTCCCAATAACATAAAGTAAAGGCTCCGGTGTATAGAAAAGACCTCACCGTTTAAGAAGTAACCATAAAAACGATGGAACCCACTTTTATTTTTTTATTTACTCTATTTTTAGACACCTAACAGAAGACAATTTCGTATTTCGCAGTGAAATATCTAAAAAAATCGTGGTCGGGGAGGTTATAGTAGCCAAAGCCATTGGAATTTTAATTTTATACATTGGAAAAATCCGTTTTGTTATTAAAAGACTAGGAAAGGGGAAAAGAATAACTGAAAGAACGGAAATCAATTAGTTATTCATCAAAGGTTCATTTATTCAATGACTAGAATTAAACGGGGATATGTAGCTCGGAGACGTAGAACAAAAATTCGTTTATTTGCATCAAGCTTTCGAGGAGCTCATTCAAGACTTACTCGAACTATTACTCAACAGAAAATAAGAGCTTTGGTTTCGGCTCATCGGGATAGGGATAGGCAAAAGCGAAATTTTCGTCGTTTGTGGATCACTCGAATAAACGCAGTAATTCGCGAAAATAGAGTAACTTATAGTTATAGTAGATTAATACACGATCTATATAATAAACAGTTGCTTCTTAATCGTAAAATACTTGCACAAATAGCTATATTCAATAGGAATTCTCTTTACATGATTTCCAATGAGATCATAAACGAAGTAGAATCCACCGGAATAATTTAAACGGAGTTCCCCGGAGAATGAACTCCGGGAGGATAGAATAAAAATTACTATGAGTAAATATTTTAAAATATTCAAAATGAATAAACACGTTCAATAAAAAAGTTTATTCTTTTCCGATTTAGTATTTATATTACGACACGATAATTCAATCTAGATTCTCGGATCTTTCGAGCAAAAAAAATACCAATCCGAACTCAAAGGAGGGTTGGAATTATAATTTTAGTGAAGAAATAGTAAGGCGGCTAGTTATTACTAGTTCTAAGACCAGTAGTTCTGGGGGCCGACTCGGTTCTTTCAAATTGTTTCTCATTATTGAGAAAGGGTAACAAAGATAAAATACGAGCTTGTTTTATGGCAGTAGTAATTAATCGTTGTTGTTTCAAGGTCAATCTATTCACCCGTCTAGATAATATTTTTCCTTGTTCACTAATAAACCGACTAATTAAACTCATGTTTCTATAATCAATTCGATCCCCCGATTCAATCGGGGGCAAACGCTTACGAAAAGTTCTCTTGGATTTAAGAAAAGGTCGCTTGGATTTATCCATGGTTTGTTTGTTTATTCCTTATCCAGAAAATCCTATTTTGGTTAAAATGAATTAGAATTCAGAAATAGGATTTTTTTTATATATGTTATAGTTATATATAATGTTATTTTTTCTATTTCCTTGAAAGGAGGTACTCTATTTTTTTATCTCCCCATGAATGGTATGTTTGGAACAATAGCGACAGAATTTTCTCAATTCTAATCGATTAGGCGTATTCTGTCGGTTCTTTTGAGTAATATATCTGGAAATGCCCATCGATCTCTTACTCTTATTAGCACCGTTTCGGACACAAGCGGTACATTCCAAAATTACCCTTAGTCGGACATCTTTACCCTTGGCCATGAACCTCCTTTTAATTTTTGATTTACTCAACTCTTCTATTTTCAATTTGAAACGAAGAAGAAAGGCAGGAAAAAATATAAGTTACTCACTTCAAATCTAAAAGATCAATAATCAATAAAGTAATGAAAATCGTAGAAAATGTAAATAATACAATGATTTCTAAACTCTATTTACAAATTGAAATACAGTTGTAAAATACTCTTGCCTTAGACCCACATTTCTATTCTACCCCATTCCGATATTCATGTAATTCAAACTTGAATCTGAGTCTCACAGACATTGAATCCGTTTTGATTCTTTCTCTTTCCTCCCTTATTCTAAATTCTAAAAAGGGAAAAAAGAGAAAAGAGGGGGGGATTAGTCACAAATATTTGATTGTATCTTTAATCTTTTTAATTCCTTTCCATGTCAATAACTAGAATGAAAAAAAGGGGAATGTCAACGCATCCGGAAAAAAACGATTAATCTCTATCAATAAACCCGCTAAAGCTCCAAACCATAACGTGCTTAGAACTGGTGCCACGGAGAGATATGTTTTTAGATCTCGCATTCAAAACCCTCCTTCTTTTATTGTAATACATAAAAATAATGCATATATGATCAGATATGTAGTTAAGGACCTCTTCTAGTTGTACACAGAATCCCTAATTGAATTATACAATAATCTATTAAATAAATCATATTTTTCTTTTATTAAAACAGAAAAAAATACCCCCTACTTACCGAGTATTTCCTAAATAATTTATATATTATACTTTTACGGTGGGTTCTGTATTTCATATGTATACAAGTCTTTTACTATTATTTATATGTTAAATGTATTTATATGTTAAATGAAACCAAAAAGACGAAATGGGCATAAATTTTATGTATATCTGTGGAGAAAATAACAATGTGGAAAACAAGACAGGAATTCTCTACAATGACACTGTAGAGAAATTGAAGGGATGTAGCGCAGCTTGGTAGCGCGTTTGTTTTGGGTACAAAATGTCACGGGTTCAAATCCTGTCATCCCTACTTATTACTGTTCAAAAGACAAAAAATACAAAAGAGCAGTAACGAGGGATCCGTTGAGATCGATTCAAAACAAAAGAGAATCCTTTTCTTTAGGGTCTTATCTAGAAAGCGCTCTTAGTTCAGTTCGGTAGAACGTGGGTCTCCAAAACCCGATGTCGTAGGTTCAAATCCTACAGAGCGTGATTTTCTTCTTTCTTAGATCGTGAAATAAATTCAGTAACTTGTACAGCAATCGGAATTTGACCTCCTGTAAACGAGGAGGTCAATTCAAAAAGGAGATGTTAATTAATCAAAGGTCCAACTGATCACCCCGCCTGTATTGTAAATATGCAGTTACGAATAATCCAGCCAAAGTAATAGGAATTAGGCCTAACACGATTCCAAATAGAGAAACTTCAATCATTTCATTTTGTTTGAAAGGAGAAAAAAATAGGTAATATCTATACCTAAATATTAATCCGAATTGGCACGAATCTCAATGACCAAGAATGGACAATTGGCGCGTTAAGTAACTAAAACTAATGATTGATTTCATTTCTTTTTATGGATTTTGTTTTTCAAATATCAAATATTAATTTTAAATAAGTCGTATTTTGCTCAGACCAATCAATAGAGCTGACGTTATAGTTAAAGCCGCTAGTAGAAAACCGAAATAACTGGTTATAGTAAGCATGAAGGAGCTAAATGAATTTTTTTATGCATATAGTTCTAAAGCACTTACCTAAGTTTCTATTTTTTCAAAATAGTAGGATAGGCCAAAATACCAATGGAAAGAATAATTTTCAATTGAAATGAAAGTTTTAGATTCATCTATCATTATAGACGGCACTAACAAAGAAAAAGTAACAGGCATATAAAGCGAATCTGTAACATCTATTCATCCCACGATTTCAATCAACCAATTCTATTTTTTGAAGAACTCCTGGGTAAACTAATAATAGGAACTGGGTCGTGTAACTTCATTCAAAAAAGAAACTCTTTTTTCATTATTCAATAATTTTTTTTATCATTTCTTCTATTTTTGATAAAAGAGTAACTTATCAAGCTTTTTACTTTACCTTAATTTTAACTCATTACATTAAGTATATAATTAGAGGCTCATTCACATAATCGAGTCAATGAGAAGAAAAAAGTGATCACACGATCACTTAA